TCGAATTTTAATATCAGAATAGCGGATATAGTGATGATTCAATGGGTCAGGTCCACTTACTTTTTCTTTTGTTGATTTCGAATCTTTACAATGGATTGATTGGGAGAATGGAAAATAGGAATATTTGGTGATTCAAGAGGAAACTTATCATTATTCATAAACATCAAAATTCAAATTTATTGAACAAATGCTCAACTTTATAACTACTATACTATAACTCAGTATAATGATAACGTATTATCCAGTTATCCAGTTGGTTACTTTTTTATTTTATTCCAAATATTAATAATATCTCTATTCTCCCTTATAATATGAATACTAGGACTGGAGTTTTATGAAAAAACCAAAGCCCCTTATCGGATTTGAACCGATGACTTACGCCTTACCATGGCGTTACTCTACCGCTGAGTTAAAAGGGCCTGTTTTATTTAATTCCTGAAGTAGTCACTATGTGGAAAAAAGATCTATATGTAAATATATTATATATATATAAGTATATATCCATAAGTACATACAGTAGACTCATAGTGGCTGGTGGCTCATTTTTGAATAAAAAAGTATTTACCTAGCAACAAGTCTAGAGTAAAATAAAAAATTCAAATGTAATGAATTGGTTCAAGAAAAAATCCTATCCTGCGTATGGTTTCTATTTTTTGTATTTCTTATTTTTTTTTTAGAAAATAATATAGATAATGGCGGTTGTAATGAATGATTCATGAATATAAATGAAGAATCAAAAAATTCTATGCAATTCTGAGAAACGAAAAGATCCCTCGGATTTAATCATACCATTCCATTATATTGACAATTTCAAAAAACTGTTCATACTATGATCATAGTATGGTCGCGGTTGGGTAAGTAAGCCCCCATCGTCTAGTGGTTCAGGACATCTCTCTTTCAAGGAGGCAGCGGGGATTCGACTTCCCCTGGGGGTAGGGTACTACGAAAGGAAGTTGATCATGGATTAGCAATAAGTCTAAAATTTATTCTTCCTGGGTCGATGCCCGAGCGGTTAATGGGGACGGACTGTAAATTCGTTGGCAATATGTCTACGCTGGTTCAAATCCAGCTCGGCCCAATAATTTCATTCGCCAATCTACCATGAGGTGCTATAACCCCCTTGTCCTTCAGAAATACCCGATACGGAGATAAAAAAAAGAATCAAATTTTCTGCTAGATCCCTTATTTCCCTGGGATTGTAGTTCAATTGGTCAGAGCACCGCCCTGTCAAGGCGGAAGCTGCGGGTTCGAGCCCCGTCAGTCCCGACGGATCCAATAAATGCATCAATTCATCTCTCCCCTTTTGGGCCGGGGGCAGAATTTCATTCCCAAAGAGGAGGGGATCCTTATTTCGTTTTTCTTTCCTTTTGGTAGGAGAAAGAAAGACATATGTGGGTGGATTAGTCCAATTATTGGTAGCATTTTCTATTTCAGTATTCCAAGAAATACGGGGTCCGGTTTTTCGATTGCTTCTGATCCGTGTAATGGAATAGAGTACTATAGGTTTTTGGGGCGCACATACACAAAAGGAATTCCCCTGGTAGAATCCTTTGCCAGATTAAAAAATTTCTCTTTCTGGCTCTGTTTTTGTGTAACCTCAATTACTAATTAATTTGAAGTGAAAAAAAAAAGGATTTCACTCAAATTGCACACGGAGCTTTTGATATATATTTGATATATATATGTCCCAGCACTAAGAATCTAATCTACGGAAGGAAGATAAAAGACAGATCAATCAAAGATCCCACTCCTCTTAGCATTAGCAAGGGAATGAATCTTTTTTTCTTTCCTATTTTTCCATTTTGTTTCATTTTTTTTTCTTTTATTGTTTGTTTGGGTTTGTAACTATCTAATTAATGGAAATAGAAGGGCAATCTGATGATACTTCAATCAGATGATTGTACAAGGAAGGAAGACGTAAGGTAGGTTATAGAAAAAAAGAAGAGAAACAAATGATAAATAAAGGAATTTTGGATGGGGTCAGGAATCCGAGTTTGGATTCGGTATGGATAAAAGAACTTCCTATGTTATACTATTCAATTCTCGACAACGAATTGATTTGATAGCTCCGATATTGTTATTCGTGATATTGATCCGATTCAAGATCATCCAGAGGTAATTCATTCATTGAATTTACAGGCAAAAAATTTATCATCTCTATGGGATTAAATCCCGAGTTATTGTGAAGTAAAAAAAAACGATGAGATTATGGAAGTAAATATTCTTGCATTTATTGCTACAGCACTATTCATTCTAGTTCCTACCGCTTTTCTACTTATTATTTACGTAAAAACAGTCAGTCAAAATGATTAATTCGTTATGAATTAATTTGAATGAATTAATTTGAATGAAACTTAACTTCTGAGTTCTTATCAAAAATTCACGAAATCAAATGAAAAGTATTCCAATTTCGCGTCTTAAATGACCGGACTCTAATTAATAGTATTCTATGAGATCCGATAGTATGGTAAGAAAGAAAGATTCATATATTTCTTTCTTACCATACTATCTAACTTTTAGTGTTATTGTAGTGTATTAAAGTTGTACAATGTAGAAAGTTACACTCTAGTATAAAGACTAGTATAAAGATAGAGGCTGATCCTAATATAGATCAATCTACAATATTATCTTCATATATGTGGATATCAATTCCACATATGGAATTGACCTAGCACCCAATTCTAGTTATTTGCTACATCTATTTGTTCAGATCAATCTGAAATAATCGCCTTACTCTTATGTCTTATGGTTCGAATTACTAGATTTTGTATGATTTCCAATCTGAATCTCGGTATCTATCAAAAGAATCAAATCAATGAAGGAAAAGAGATATGGGCTAATAAAATCACGTAGTAATCTTTTTTTTAGTATTCCGCGAAAGAAGTGCCCGTGGAATTCCTATCAATGGTTCAATCAATTACTTCTTCGGATTTCGAAAAGGAAGAATAAACCTCACAGATTTTAAGGCCTGAACCATTATATGAAACGAGTCGATAAAGTAAAGCATAAATCAAATCTAATTTCGACAATTAGAAAACAGGCGGTAAATGCACAATATGTGACTTGCCTGAAGTAAGATCTTATTATGCATAGTATCTCGTTAGACAACCACTATACTATGTATATATTGTTTCTCATAGAAAGTGTGTATACACTTAAAAATAAAAAAACGACTTCTTCTTTGAACAGTAAAGAGGGAAACAGATCACAAAAATCAAAAGAAAAAAAAAGGAGGTCCGGTCTTCCTCAGTATCCATCTCTAAATCTGGTAAGAATCCGTTGATATTGAAATAGAAAATTTCAGAAGAATTCGTTTGGAATAAATTTCCTATCACCTGGATCCCTTTTGAAATACAAACATGGGAATCATTATCCTGTTTGATTGAAAGAATACGATTCATATAATACATTACTCAATTCGAATCCAATTGAATTCGAAATGAGGATATTTTGATTTGAAATAGTTCAAAACGCGTTGCCGAACGATCTATAAAACAATTAATTGATACGGTTTGATTCTTCAACTCAACAATTAGTAGTACCTCTAGAGTCCACTTCTTCCCCACACTACGAGTGAAAGGGAAAATGTAAAGACTACCATTAAAGCAGCCCAAGCGAGACTTACTATATCCATGTGAATTATGTCCCCTATTTCTATAAATATGAATAAATTATCCCATTTTCCTTACTAATAATAATGGAATCCATGGCGCAGAGTCAAAAAGGGATTCTGATCGAACACTGTGGAGAAAGCAATCCAATAAATCTACTCATAAGAAATTCCTATATGATTTCTAATTGGGAAAGATGAAACACAAGAAAAATACATAGTAACATCTCAAGGAAATGTTATTAATGGAAAATCAAATGTAGTAATCATAGGGCCTATTCTTTTTTTTGTTGTTGATCTTCCTAAGTTTGATAAGTAAAAAGCATAAAAACATAAATCACTATTTATTACATACCCCTCATACCCCTATAGACCCTTCTTCTATAAAAGTAAATTATCTATCCAATCAATATGCCTGAGCACTCAGAGATTCTCGCGAGTCTGTCGTATATAAAGTATCTTCCACCCCTTTCCACCACTACAACTATTAATTATTAATTGAATTAGATTTCCTATCAGGCTCTCCAATCTAGTTTAAGATCCAGTCATTAGACACGACATTAGTAGTAGAAGAGTAGTAGAAGGAAACCCCGAAGTCTTGATAGCCCCTCTACTATTACTATATAGTATATTATACTATATAGAATATTTCTTTGACTCCTAGATGCAAGGATTTACATTTTTTTAGAAAAACCCCACCCAGACCAGATGCTTAGAAGTAAACAAGTCCTTTCCTCTGCTTCGGCTGGGGAATAATTCGGCGAGTTATATCAACAGAATAGAAGAAGATATTTCGAGTCTTTTGTTGATTAGGCGACACCCGGATTTGAACTGGGGAAAAAGGATTTGCAGTCCCCCGCCTTACCACTCGGCCATGCCGCCAAAATGATACAAAATAGATGAAAATGTTCATGGATTACTGAACTGCTTTTTTTATTGTACTTGCATCTTGAGTCCTGTTTTCCTTAACCCTTTCCTAAAAAAAATCCTTCCCCCTTGATTTGATCCATCCCTTCGATTTATTGTATAGTATCTCAAAAAAAATCCACAATGCTAAAAACTTTCTCTCACTTTTCTATTGAATGAAAAAGAAAATGTGGATTTTCCGTCATAAAAGTTCAAATTTATGACAAATTGGAACCATTAACTATTGACTGCTGACTGCGAATTTATGAACGATTCTTGGATTTGAATCTCAAAATTTTGTTTTCCTCTAATGAGGAAAATACAAATTAATACAAATTGATACATAACTAATTAGTATTGTATTGATTTTTGCAATCAAAAAACCCTTCTCATTTTGAATCATTTTGAATTATAACAACAATTCTTAGTATATGTAAACCCCAGAACAGAAATTGTTACACAGATATCTATTATTTAGATATGT